ACTGAGAAGTGTTGCACCCCCTTGAAATGAGTGCATGTACATCACACCTCCTACGGTTGTTGCTAAAGCTCCGAGTGAACCCGAAATAGGCCATGGACTTGGATCTACCAAATGATAAGAATGTCTCTGAGATTCAATCATAAACCACTTTGCCTCGGTTGTATCTAACCGCCCCTTCACCCCCACCCCCTAAATAAAGTAGTAAAGAAGGGCTCTTTGGGGTCACATTTTCTTTCTATCTGACAGGACAAACAAATAGAAAAGGATGGTTCTTTCATTGCATTGATAGCAGAAGAACTATAAAAAGATCTCTTTATTTAGAAGAGAATCGTTGGTTTGACCGACGAACTACGTGGGAAAATGGACCTTCTTTCTTTGATTTTCAGCAATATTTTTGGAAAGTAACAATTCCATTCAGTTCGCTCTCGGAAAACTTGCTGGTCGCGGATTAGTTCGTTCTGCGCTGCCAGCGAAATAAAAGGCGCAGGTTGATCTCTCTGGTTGAGGCTGCATTCATTTATTCAACTTGACACGTGGGAAGGGCTTACTCTCCTAGTGGCTCGACTTGGTCTCGCTCCCTTCCTATTCCTCCACACTAAAAAAAAGAGCGATTGAGAATCTCGAGAACCTCTGTCTTCGCGGGGCGATTGTATCTTTTTCTTGTAGTGCCCTCCATTCCACTATTCTGATCAATAAAAATGCTCTTCCGAACGACCAAGTCATAATGAGATTAAAAACCGATGCTTCCTTGGCCGTGTAGAACATGCATTAGCATTATGTCATTCCTACAAGTGATCCCCCATCCAGGATTGGAAGAAGTACTATATGAGGACTTCGAAATCAAATAGAATATATTTTTTTCCATTCCTCGTGAGCCACTTAGTTCTCCGAAACAAGAGATCAAAGTGATCTTCTTCCTTTTTCCCAATAAGTCGACGGTGTTACACCATTGGGATACTTCGAATAAACTGGAGTACATATAGGATACACCGGTGCTAAAACCTTTTCTCAAGATATCTTCCAAACTCTTGGGGTCCTTGCTCCGGATGTTGGTCTCCCGGTGTGAAACCAGTTGGTTCCGTAGTTTTAGAATTCTGCTTATACCAAGTACTCCATCTCCATCATTGCATATGGCAATATAGAAAGTAAAGAGGAAAAGGCATGACCAGAAGAATTGTGTGAAATAAGTGAATTTATCTAGTTGAGGCATGATTGATTGAGAACCGATGATTTCCTCCAGACAGCTTAACTCAGTCAAGCCTGTACGAGTAGTGAAGAAGGATAATATATATATCTATTTTCTTGGTTGTTGACCAACGGAAAGCATGGGAGGGTTTGGGCATTTCTTCTTCTCTTACGATATTTCTAGTTGGATGAAAAGAGATTTCCTTTCCTAAACCAGTGATTGAGGAGTGAAGAGACAAGGTTCTGCAAGAAAGAAGACTGGTTAGCAGTGGAGCCTTGCTTCGTTTTGTTTGGCCTTTCTTTGCATACAAAGGCAGAGGAATCCTCTTTCATATACTCTTCATATGGTGGAAAATGCAAGATAGTTTACCTCTGGCTAGGCTCTTAGGGCCCGGTCCCTTATCGGAAAGGCAAACCCTAGAAAAGAGTCCGTCAAGCAAGAAATCATACTTTTTTCTTTGCAGTCGACCCACTCCATGTGCCGCACCATCTTTTAGTGTTAGCAAGTCTTCTGTGGAGGTAGGAAGCCAGGGCAAGTAACTTATTTCACTAGTCTCATATGTTAGTCTCGATGCACGGATTCCTCAAGGCATTGTTTTGTACGAGGAAGAGGAGGTTTTTTTTTCAGAAGAGGACATCGAATAGGCTCTGGAACGGATGACCTTCCTACAATTAAATCAGGATGCGCTAGAGGAGCGAAATGCCACTCAATGGAAAGGGTGAGTATCGCATCGGCAAGAAGTGACGTAGCTACCTATATGAATGTCGAAGATAGACTAGCCGCTTTCTCAGAGTTTAGCCGCTAGGCGAAGAAGAGGCCGGCACTAGAAGGATCGGCAGAAGAAATAGCTACATTCGAGGATCAAGCGACTGTGCCCCTGAACTCCACAAAGGCAGCCTTTTTCTTTCTACGCCCCTTTTCTGTAGGTGGCATCTTTAGTTTCCTAGGTCTCTAAAAGTTCCACATAAAAGAAAAGAGTAAATGGGCGCTATTGAGCTGATCTAGTCCCCTTCTCTGCTTCAAATGGGAAGGCCAACATCCTTTTGTCGCCCGTTAGCAAGACCGAAACTAGATGCGTCGAGCTGCCTAAGGTCTTGACCACCTCCTCTTATTTAAAGTCAAAAAAGTATCCGTGAACAAGTCAAGCTAAGCAAGGGTAGATACGGAGGGACAGAGAGAATCAAAAAATATCCAGTTAATCAAAAGCGTTACTTTCAACGGGTCCCTTTGTACGTGTACGATCGTGTCGGGTGAGCCCGCTTCGGTTAGCAAGTGGCGCCCAGAGCCATTCATGGCGTCTATCAATTCAAGCCTTGTTTGGATTAGATTTCCAGGCTTATCCATATCATATTTCAAGGAGTATATCTTGCTTCGTCTTGGGAGCAAGCTAGGTCGTGCGATAAAAATAGATTCCAAATCTGCTGAAAACCAATCGATAAACGAAGAAAATAGTAAGCCATTTCTTCTGCTCCCCATTATATAACTCTGGGCTACTTTGATAACCGTCAGTCTTTGATTAGAAGGGGTTTGTTTGGACGACTCTCTAAAGAAGGGGACACTATTCAAAGCCCAAGGGCGAAGACAGGAATGAAGAAGTCTTCCATCTGCAGGAGTATCTCTCAATAGCTGCATACGAGTAGATGTTCATCTCTACAGGGGTTCATCGGAATTGGAAAGATGCTCGTAACGGAATGGCTAGAAAGAGAAGGGCTCTTTTCTCTTCTTTTTCGGGCTCTTCCCTTTCCTTTGATCAATTTACTCCAACAAGCTCTTGAAAGTCTTTGAGCTAAGCCTTGCCTTCCCGCTCGACTGGAAACTTTCCAATATGCTTCGAGTGCCTAAGAGAAGAAGGTGAGGAAATCTCGATTGAAGCCAATTCAACCGCTTCGCCCCTATTCTTTCTCTACAGTAAAGGTATCAACAGAAAGAAGTCCCTAGCTTCAGAAGTGGCAGCAGTGCTATCGTATAGTTGAGAAAGGCTCCTTTTAGGAGTGATCTTTCTAGGTCTTTCCTAAGAGAAAGGGAATAAATAGGTTGCTTGCACAAATAGGTTGAAAGAATGAGGTCCATCTGCCATCAACTTTAAGTTTAAGTAAAGTAATCGAATTCTCTCTATCTATCTAATGCAACAAGTCTCCTACTCCTCCTACTATTATTCATATCCGTTTTTATTTTAGGGTAAATGACGGAGTCTGTTCCTTACTGCTGTTGACATGGGTTCATTCCTATCCAGCGGCAGCAGACTAGTCTTTATGGCCTGAATTGTCCGCAAGGTGAAAAGGTAGCTATGGAATTGCTCCTATTACAAATCCCGTTCCAATGTCAGATCTACGAATACCGGGTTGTTATTTGCAAGAATACGCTATTTATTTTGCTTGGCTCTTTGAAGGACAACTTCCCTTGTTAATGTACGAGCAGGGGACTAGTTGAAAGATGCCCACAATCTGATGCTAGAGGAACTGAACTGCCAATATGTATATCAAGATCAATAATAAAGGCAAGATTATGTTCTGCTCTTGTCTCAGATTTCACCTCTCCGCGTGGGAGAGGGGAATGAGGAGGTAGCGTCGTAGGGACTCGAGCTTTCTCGTTCTTTTTTCTTTTCGCTTTCGGATAACTCTGTCGATCAGCACTAATCTTTCCCTTGGGTGCCCGCCTATCTGGCTAATTCGTCTAGATCTTATCAACATGGTAGCCCAGGTTTTGATTGAGCAGAGTCCGAAAAAAAAAAGTAAAAATCTTCCAACCCCACCACCGGATCTACCGGAACGACCAAGAGGATCCACCCTCCCCCTCGCACGCTGTTTCCACCCCCTACTAACAAAACCGAATTAAAAAAGACTCTACCCACTGGGGTTCCCTCCAGCCCCTCTACATATTAAATTTAAAACCTTAATGATAAAATGGATACCTAAGAATCCTAGTTGGAACCCTTGAAATGGTGAAGTCAGTCGGCCCATTCTTCTTTCAATTTCATCATGGTCACGAAAAAAGGAGGAATTCGGGTTCGAGCGGAGGTTTCGCAGAGCAGGTTCAACTTCCGATACTGCTACTGCACGCTTTCCAGTTAGGCGAGAAGTCCAATCCCTTCTTTTATGGTCGGAGGCCGGATAGGAAACTTGCCTGCTTTCCCAATACAGAGTTCCGGTTACCCAAGATCCTTCTTAAACCCGATAGGTTTCGTTAACCTGGTCCTTTCTGAAAGTCTTTAGACAAGTATTTTGAGACTGGTTTACTCGATACTGGTATTTTCCGAGGTGTAAAGGTTACAAAGAAAAGAGTGAACCCCACCTTCAGTGGAGATAGAATCACCGCAAAGTGGATTTGGACTTCTTGAAAAAAGTCTAGTTCTTCTTCTCGTAAACAACAAGAAATAGCAAATATCATAAGAGAAGAAAGAGAGCTTTAGAAGCAGCCAATCTTTTCTTTATGCCCAAACAATCCCATGTCTTTCTTGGTTGGACCAAGGTGATTTCCTACTGAATTGGGAGAACAAGTCTCCCTCTTTTCTTTGAGGGAGCAGAGCAGTCAAAGAATGAACCAAAGCAAATGATTTTTCTAGAATGTCTATTACTCACAATTGCTCCTTGTGATGCAGCAGAACCATGGCAATTAGGATCTCAAGACGCAGCAACACCTATGATGCAAGGAATTATAGACTTACATCACGATATCTTTTTCTTTTTGATTCTGATTTTTGTTTTCGTATCATGGATCTTGGTTCGCGCTTTATGGCACTTCCACTATAAAAAAAATCCAATCCCGCAAAGGATTGTTCATGGAACTACTATCGAGATTCTGTGGACCATATTTCCTAGTATCATCCTGATGTTCATTGCTATACCATCATTTGCTCTCTTATATTCCATGGACGAGATAGTAGTAGATCCAGCCATTACTATCAAAGCTATTGGACATCAATGGTATTGGACTTATGAGTATTCGGACTATAACAGTTCCGATGAACAGTCACTCACTTTTGACAGTTATACGATTCCAGAAGATGATCCAGAATTGGGTCAATCACGATTATTAGAAGTGGACAATAGAGTGGTTGTACCAGAAAAAACTCATGTACGTATTATTGTAACACCTGCTGATGTACCTCATAGTTGGGCTGTACCTTCCTTAGGTGTAAAATGTGATGCTGTACCTGGTCGTTTAAATCAGACCTCCATTTCGGTACAACGAGAAGGAGTTTACTATGGTCAGTGCAGTGAGATTTGTGGAACTAATCATGCCTTTATGCGTGCGCCCGGAAACATAGACCGACAGCTGAGCCCACTCTGGTTCAGCCGCACCACCCAGGGTGCGAGCCACCCGAGAAGCAAGCTATTACAGCGAGCAGCTGGAGCTGTATGGAGCCGAGGAGCAAGGCAGTAGATAAGATAGAAGAAGGGGCCAGGCTCCCGGTGGAGGCGAGGAGACGGTTAGGATAACGAACTTGAAACGCGGAGCCCGAGCGGCCGGCGAGCGAGTGGTTAGTGGTTAATAGCGCCCTAGTTGATGGCATTCCTCTCTGCGGCTGGCACTCCAGGAACCACGGGACACTCCATACAGAACAAGCAAGTCTTAGGGATAAGACGCCCGCGCAAGGACCTCAATTCTCATTAGGAGGTCGAACCAAGGACCTATGGAAGTCGGGGCTCCCCCGTCCCCATGGGCAACGCAACAGTGTCCTTGAGGAAGGAGTTTAGAGGCCTTATAGTAGCACGGACTTCTTTTTCTTTCTAGGTCATGCGAAGGGGGCCAGTCCAAGATCGTACTGTTCCTCTACAAAGACAACCTCTCAATGGCTAGGCGCCACTCTCTTTCTGAGTTATTCCAGCTTCTTTCTGATTTCGTGCCGCGGCGAACAAACAAAACAAAAAAAAAAGAGGGCCGTCTCGGCGGAAGGAGAAGGACCTGCAACGGCAGAGACTACTGACCCTCTTCTTGTCTTGTTTTTAGCCGTATGTTACGAGTCCGGGAAGCCTCCTCAATATGAGGGATAGGGATCCCTCAAAATCAAACAAAATGGAGAAGGGCGGGGCCGCTCTTCCTCCTGCTAATCCGGCCATTTCCGAACCTGTCTTTCTCACCCTATTCAATTTAATTGAGGACTTCTCCATTCTTGCGATTCCCAACTCCCTTAGCTTATTCTTATTATTATATATAAAGGGTTCCAAACGGCAAAATAGGCTCAATGATCTCTTTCTTCGATAGACCGGTCTGGCGCTCCGCGTGGTTATATTCGTATATGTTCCAACTCGCCAGTCATTATAGATATAGTGGCATGGCGAGTCAAAAAAGGGGGGGGGAGTTCTTCTGAAAAAAAAATTATCGATGGGAACCCTTAATCTTAATAGCAGAGTGGCCAACCAAGCCAAGAATCATCGCCCGAGAAAGCAAGGTAAGCAAGGATCGTAGAATAGAAAATTATCCCTCGTATCGTAAGGCAGGCTGTAGCTCTAGTTCGACTAGCGTGATTGATGAACATGGGCAGCATGAGAGTAAGTTGCTGTTCTTACTTGAGTCGACGCCCTTGGTTTCAGCTACGGTGATCTTTTCTGCTGCTATTGATGTTGGAGGCATAAGCGCAGCTATTTCATATGCTGCAAAGTAGTATTTATTTTTTTAACCGGGGAATGGGAATTCTCTTTCCTAGGGGACGAGCGAAAGGCTGATTAGTCTTTTCGAAATAAAGTAGCTAGGCGTGCTAGCATGTTAAGTTAATGGTAGCATAGTCTTGGAGGAAGAAAGCGATGTGATGTCTTCAGTTGCTTGTTCTTTTTCCCTTAAGCGAGTTCGGGCTCGGGTAGGCAACTCACCAGGAATAGTCTACAGAAGCGATAGGCCAATTGTAGTTGATCCCGTCTCAAGGCCCATCTCTGACTTAACTTAATAGCCTAGCCATATCGGAGGCTACCCAGCTACAACAACAAAGAACGAAGCTTTTCCTGTTCACGACTCTGCTGCCATTTCATCTTTGAAGTTTGCTCTAAAGCGAATTCAGTCACCCGAGGAGAGAGGCCACTCACTAAGTGAAGAAGAAAGAAGAAATACCGGGCGAAAGGTCAATGGCTAGCAGTTCGTAAGAACTGCCTTTTCCATCTCTAAAGGGACAGAAGTTACCCATGGGGATGGAGCACGAGGGCTATGCCAATAAGAAGGGGAAGCCAGTTCTTCTCACTACTATTTCCCCGGCAAAGGCCTACCATTAAGAATAAGAAGCGGCGAACAGGAAATTTCTTTCAAAACGATCCCCAATCGATTTCGCTTAGTAGTAGGAGCATGCGGAAAAGAAAGAACGGCGTAACTGCTCTTGTCGACTGGGAACGAATGCTTAGCTCTGAGGCTGAAGAAAACCCTTCCATTTCTTTTAGAGAAGACGGTGCTAGTCTTTTTTTTTGGCATAGGTCTTGCGTAGATAAGGAATTGGCTAGTCTCTCTTTCTATTGCAACCGAGGTCGGTCTAAAGTGAAAGTCTAGTAGGACAGAACCCTTAGCTGCTAGCAAGGAAGAAGAAGGTGCTTGCTATAGAATACCTTTTTGAGGAATAAGCCCGGTGGCGTCTAAGCTCTCGGAGAATACCAGGGTCGATGTAATTGAGCTCTTGTTTAAACGAGAATGGCCGTAACTAAGCCCAAAGAAAACAAAGGCGCGAAGCGAAGGGATTGGATTTAACCTATGATCAGATCAGTGGGCAAACATAGTTTACTTTTTTCGTGGTGTTGTTGAAAGCGAATTTTTACGTAAGCCTCGCTTTTCGGAGCAGCTCACAGCTTACACTATGGTAGAGGAGGTGCCGTGAAGATCTAGGTGTGTGAGCAGTACGAGCTGAAAGGCTCCCATACTGTTTGGAGGGCAGGGGGCATAGATGCCAAACAAACCTGACCCCTATCTATCGTCATAGAAGCTGTTCCTAGGAAAGATTATGGTTCTCGGGTATCCAATCAATTAATCCCCCAAACGGGGGGAGCTTAAAAGAGTAGGGTGAGGGGGAAGCAATAAATGGAAGGCTTCGCTCGCTCGCTCCAACGCTCGTTTAGTAGACAGCGAGTGGAGTGCATAAGCCCCTTTAGAGATAGGGGCGAGTACTCCACGAGCTCGTAAGTAAACTACGGAACGAGCCTTGTCTACGAAGCCAAGCCGTATAAAGGCGAGCAGCCCTTCTAGCAATAGCAAACGGCCTACTTATAGCCCCATTTTCTCTCTCTGGTAGCGACCCATTAGACCTTTCAATCTCACTGTTATTGAGTTCGGGGGAATCTGTCCTGCTTTCGAATGGCTGACGAATTCTTTCAATCGGGTATAGCATATAATCTAATTCGATAAGGCCATATATATATTCTATGGTAAGCCGAGAAAGACTTCTACGCATTTCCCACTATCTGGGGAAAAAGACTAAGAAAGCAGGACTTGGGGACAGGTGTCATATAGGATAGAAGGTCTGCCCGCTCCGAGATCTCCAATCTGAGGGACAAGTAGTCACTGCATGCTCTAAGCGTAAGAGCATGGTAGCCAAGATAGACACGTAGCGAGATTCTTTCCTGGGGCAAAGGCTTTGATAAGTAAGTAAGGTTTGAGTCTACGGATACTGATCTTCGTTACGTAACGACAGCTAATGAAAGAAAGTCTTCCTTGCAATGTTCAAAGGGCTGTCGCACCTCTTTCAACTATACTATATAGTTAGATTATTCCACTTATTTTGATAAAAGCAAGCAGTTAGCCTTCCCTCTTCTAGGAATGGAAGTGTGGAGTAATCGACATCAAAATAGAGGCATTTTTTTTTAGCCCCAACCCCCATTCCATTTTGGGAGTTATCATCTAGATCTTCCACTCGACGGAAGACCTTCAAAGTAAAATCCCGAACCTATGGGTATTTTACCCCCCCTCCCTGAGATCGTTTAAGATGGTATAGAGCCGCTCCAAGGACGGCTCCCCTGTGGGGGTATGGGGATTATCCAGGGCTCGCGCTCCCCGTCCCATCCAGTCCCCGTATGGATCCAAAACCACCATGAGTTTGACAATTTTAGCTTTGACCTCGAATAGGTCTTCGGCTCGCCATATCTATGTCATGGGGCAACAGAAGAGGGGAGCTTTTGTCCAAAAGGCGCTTTTGGATGGACAGTACGGAATCCCCGCCTATCACTTCATCTGGTGGATACGGGTAGGCGTTTACGTGCGCGGTACTAGCTGCTATCTGATTTGAAGACGTGCCCCCCGTTTCCGTTTCAGACGAGGACCCCCCTAACAGCCTCGTCCAAAATTCCGAGCTTGATGCACGGTCGTCCCCATGAGGGAGCACCATATTCGCAGGATAGGGCTCGACCTAAAGCCATTTTTAAAAATGCAGTTTTAAATTAAAAAGGTCCGGGGAATGAAAGAGAAAATAAAATAATAAAGAAAGAGTAAGAAAACAACTATAGAAATGCGGACCATAAGAACACCCAACATAGAGATGCACACTCCTCCAAGACTAAGAGAAGTCGGATAGAAGATTAACCACCCTAAAGTCTCCTGAGATACCTAAAATGAACCCATTGAGTCCAAATCATTATCATGAAAAACTCTCCAGAAAAGCTTTAACATGGCAGTCCTATTACAAATAGTTATTACCACCTTTTTCGGTCTACATTGGACCAGCTGATCGTATGGATCTTACTTATAGGTGGTTCGGGGTCTGACCCAAAGAAATCCCGAATGCTCAATGAAATGGATTGAAAGATCTTCTCCGGAAGCGGAAGCCTGAAAGCGGACGACCCATAGACAAAAGAGCGAAAGCCACTCAGTTGTTTGCTAAATCGAATAGAGTCTCAAAGGAAGACAAAAAGTCCAGTGGTGGAGTGGCGATCAATGAGGCAGCCTGCCCTTTATAGGAGTAGGGTCCGTAAGGAGCTCCAATCTTATTTTTCTTTGTGAAATTGAAAAAAAAAATAGGCGGGCAGCTGATACTCTTTCCCAAAGAGAACGGAAACCAATAGACGAGATTAGAGACGCTAACATAAGAAGGGCAGGGGCAGGAGACATATCTGGAAGAACGGGGTATTCGCATTAGCGGAAGGAGGAGAGCGAAGAGATGAGCACTTTTCAAGCAGCTTTCCTTAATATAGAAAACATAAACTTCATATATATACATATATACCACCCTATTTTTTTTTGATAGAATCATTAAGCGGATATGAAAATAGTATTGGCGATAGGGACAGCTAAGTCTAATCTTAGCGCTTCCCGAAAGATCAACGTAGGCCCGGAACCTATTTATTATAACAGCAACGAATAAACTAATAAGAATCTCTTTTTTTCCTGTCTTAAGTGAAAAGGGTTCGATTATCCAATAAAGCCTAGTTCCATGTACCTATAACCCGAAAACTAACCTCTTCAGCAGCAGCAATACGATTGTGAAACCTCAACAGCAGATAAAATGTATCACTTTTTAGATTTAAGATCGGTATCGCGTAGGTATAGCTACCATGAACTATAAAATTCGGAGATACCGCCTGTGGTGCTAAGCTAGAAAATCGGTGAAACGCCGCGGCGTTTCACCACGTTATATACATATCTGTAACAAACCTGTCATAAGTCATATACTCAGTATTTATTTATTTATCGACTAACTAAAATGCTCCATATTATCATTCTCCTAATTGATTTTAAGCAGCCAACCCAACTATTGAACCAAACTGATTGTTTTTGGGTTTGTAGTTTGCGAGTGTTCGTTACTTACTTATTACACTTATTACAAAACAAAGAGGGGACGTCTCCCCTTTCTTCAATCGGTCACTTCAATGTGACTATCGCTGGCACGAGACTGAATGCCGAAACTTAACAAACCCCATACCATCAGTGGAGACATATAGTATAGACCTAATGGTACTATTTGAAATTCCATCCTAGTAAATATGGAAAAAGTACTAGTTTTGGCTAGTGTACAGATGTACGATAAAGAATCGTCTTGGTTATACAGACGTATAGTATAAAAGCCTGTCCATGAAGGAGTTGCTGCATTGCTTATGTAGTATTCGGATGTGAATGTGATGCCTCCTCAACTTCCGAAACCGAAAGCAGTGACGGTGAGATCGAATTACTATATATATAATAACATGGTGAGAAATCATGCAACCTTCTTTTTACTAAAAATCTTTTTTGCTTCCCTATGTTATCCCGATTGAAGGAATTTTGCAATGGATGCAACAGAACAAAAAAGATCGGTCTGGGAAAAAATCTCTTTCTCTTGAGGGGCTTTAAGCTCTTTATAGTAGTATCGGGTAGGAAAATAGTCTTCCCGACTTACACTAGCTTATCCAAAAAAAGGAAGGGAGTGAGCGAGATGATGAGAAAAGGCGACCAAGGATCACATTCCGTTTTGGAGGGATTAGCAAAAAAGAGCAAAGAAGTCTGGGGCCAAATGGCAATACTTTTTTTTTTACCAGTTAGAGGGTAAACTTCAACAGGCGTCACCCGCTTTACCATGGTGGAGATAGGAAAGCCTTGAGCTTGAAGTCCAAACTCTCCTAAGACCATTCCGACCAAGAGTACCAACTCCAACCAAAGTAGGTTAGACCTATGATTCGTCGAGGAACTATTATATTAGCGTATCGCTCCTTCCTCTGTTGTGCTTTACAGCTCTAATGCTTAGACCATCGAAGGTGTAAGAAAGATGGATTTTTGTTTTGCAGTTAGCCTTGCTATACACCTCTCCTGCTCATATCACTGATTCTTGGCTCCTACTTGTGCTTGACTTCTATCACCACCATTGGGGCACTATGTTAACGACCTACGGCCGGATCTAACTATATGCTTCACGCACGCAATTCCGAAGTGGCCGATCTCCGCATAGTAAAAAGGCTGACTCACACGCTTCCTCTCTTTGAGATGAAGCTTATCGATCTCGTTTGAAAAAAGAACTTCGCCTTACCGAGTTTATAACATCTACACCGGAAACAAGAACTCTACCAACGCTTATTGCCAACAGTTCCTACGTTCACAGTTCTTATTTTTCCAACAGATAGGCCACCGGGATGACAGCCCTAGCCCTGAACACTCTTATGATGAGGAAATTGCTTACACAAGAAACTGTAAGAGCGGATAGGCAAACTAGGGATATTGCCTCAAGCCTAACCCTTTCGGAGCCTCTTTGCACTCACTCCCTTAAGGGTTATTAATTAAGCTGTGCGAGGAAGCGGAAAAACCAGAGCATTCGCTTTCTAAGACGCCGCCTTATCCCTATCCTACTTTCGGGATCTCCGCTCGGTTCTGCTAACATGCATTCTAAGCGGACTTTTCGTCTGGTGGTGCTGCCCGAGCCCCCATTGGTACAACCGGCGGCTTGCTGCTCCGCGGAGTACGCAAATGCGATATGAGAAGCTATGAATTGTCCCTTTTTACAGCTTGGGTTCCCGTGCGTTCAACCGAATCAGACGCACGAAATGATTTCCGAAGCCTTCAGGCAACCTGACGTCTTCGATCCTCTCAAGCTCCAGCCCGCGAATCGAACAGTAGCTTTGGCAGTAATGGTTGGCGTTGTACTGCTACAATCTCCTCTCTACCAACCAGCGACCTCCAAAATCCAATCTACAACTCTTCTCTAATGGCTTTAACTGATCATATGTCCCGTCCATAGGAAGACATAGACCAGTCATGAGCCGGCCGCAACAAAGCTTGCTTAAAAGCAGAAGGAATGGAAGAAGCAAAAGCATCCGATTCCGCTAAAACAAAAAAAGCATACGAAGAAGAAGTAGTAGATGATGAAGGAATTCAACCGGAATTTCTGACTAAATTCACCGGATCCTACGAAAGAATCCTAAGGATTCAGATCCGAGACGGGAATGAATTTCCACATTATAAAGAAAGTAAGAAGCTGGCTGAAGGCAAGCGAGAACAACTCTTTTCGCTGAGTCCCAGCAGCCGCCCAACCTACATTCATTGCTTGCTTCATTGGTTGGTCAAAGCGAGGGCTTTTGTTTTGATCTCCTACTGCGCGATCAAATTCTAAAATGCTCTTTAAAGGGCGGGGGGCTTTTAAGCCACGTTGAGAATGGGCGGTGGGATCAGTTAAAGGTATGTAAGCCGACACTGACGCAGAGACATATGCTGTTGTTTCAGCAAATGAAGAATCGGATTTGCTACCGTTCAAGGTTGGTAAATGGGTATACTACAGAATTAGAGCGGAGGAAGGGCTTAGATTGAAATTGAATTTGAGATTGAGTTGCCACTAAGGGAGCTCGGTAAGGTTTGAAAGGAAGGATTTGAGGCTGGGGTTGGTGATCTTAGGTCGAAGTACTTCTTCTCCCTCGATCTGTCTTCGTTGGAAGGTTGGGTTTTCCCTCGCTCATAATGTCGTGAGAGGCTTTCCCCCCTTCTGTGCAGCCTGATTCTAATTTCGTAAATCGAATTGGCTTCGCTTCTACTGTCGCGAGAAGGCGAGGTGGCGCCTGTCAGGGCCCTAAGTAACGATGTTGATCCGAGTATAGAAGAAATGAAGTTTCGATTTGGTGAGCATAAGAAGACACATCCGAAGAGGCTGAAGCTGAAACATACGCTTAAACAGACGATGAAGCCAAAACCGACGCAGCAAAAACGGAATTTGCTTTTTGTTGGGTGGAGAATTTGTCTAGAACAACAGAATCAAGAGGGGCAGAAACAAAATCCGCTTTGGAGTGAATTCCCGCCCCTGAAGTTGGCCCTAATTGAGCCGTAGATTAGATTATGAGCTTACTGATTCAAAGCTCTCATGAGATCTCGTTGGCATGTCCTATCAAATTAAAAGGAAGTCGCAGGAGCAACTTAAGAGTTCTAATTCCCCGACTCCGCTCCTATTTATTAGTGTTCTTTTCACTTCAACATCAACTTCGTTATATAACGAAGTTGTTGATCCTCGCCCATCTATGGCTGTCTGTGAGGAGGTTTATGTTGGACCTATGCGATTTCGTTACAACGTTCTTTTTTTTTTTATAGGTTCAAACTTCAATCTTGAAGCATGGGCGGTGTTCGGATGAACAGAATGTCCGAGTAAGGAGAACTAGCCAAGCTTCTTCACAGGCGAAGGAATTGGAACCTAACCATCTGTGAGATCGGTCGAGAGGCTCCCCAGTCCTCTTTAACGCCACTCTTTCCGAGTCTCGTTTGTTTGATGAAATGAAGCTTAGTTTTCTGTTAGTGAGAAGCTCAGTTCTTAAGCCTGACAAGCGGGGCCCTAAAAGCAGGCAACCAAGAGAGGTAGGCGCGGAGGGAAGTGCTTTCAGTCGATTGAAGCTGAAAAGACTCCCTTCACTAGAAGACATTCCCCTTGGCCCTAGATTCCGTTTCTTAGAAAGGGAATAGGGATACGGATTTGGATGCCTCAGTGGATTCAGATCCTTGATTACGCAGATTCGTATGCCCATTTTGTTGATTACGATGCAGAGAGATCGATCGCACTTCTTCTATGTCAAGATTCTTTATCTTTATCTGGAACTGGTTCACAAATCATTTCCTTTTTTTTTTGCGGTTCGGGAGGGCTTGGTTCCCTGGGATTGGCTATTCCTGGAAAAACTTAAGTCAATCAGAAACCTCGGAGTTGCAAGCAACATAAAAAGAGGTTTCTGGTTCGGGCGTGATGGCTCTCGGCTTTCGAGACATTTCTTTATGGCACTGGTACTTGTATCCCCAGCACTTATTCTCCTTATCCCGCAGCACCTTATGTTGTTTTCTAGTATAGTAGTGATTGATTGACTGAGCCAAGACTGCATCTGTTAGTTGATTTCCCGAGAGCGAGGGTGAGGCGCTTCCCTCGAAGACTTGTGTTACTCGTATATCTAGTACTTATGTCTTTTCGTTAAGCTAGGCAACGG